TATATATATAAGTATAAGTATAAGTATAAGTATAAGTATAAGTATAAGTATAAGTATAAGTATAAGTATAAGTATAAGTATAAGTATAAGTATAAGTATAAAACAAAGGAAAAAATTCCGCTTCGCGGGCCGAAACCGGGATGCTTTTATTGAGCTATTTGTTTATAGGGGGTGGTCATCTGCATATATAGAAATTAATAAACAAAAAATATATGCTTGGATGGAGCAAATTGCGACTTCAAATATAAAATAGCCAATTTGAATTCCTATTAAAAGGATGAAAGAGGTGATTCTAGTAAAGAAAGCTGTAGTGGCGTAAAGGCCTACTAATCTAAGGACGATGTGGCCGGCTCTTATGTTTGCTGCGAGTCGGAAAGCAAGAGTTAAAGGTCGGACAGAGATTCTAATAGTTTCAATTAGAACTAGGAAAGGGTTTAGTCATGTGGGGGCTCCTCTTGGAAGGAGGCTAGCGGCGAAGGAAGAGGGAGAATGAATAACTCCTGAGATAATTAAAGATATCCAAAGAGGTAATGCGAAAGAAAGAGTAAAGAGAAGATGACTTGATGCTCTAAATATATATGGAACTAGGCCTATAAAATTTGTAAATATCACAAAAATGAAGAGAGGAGAAATTAAGGAGGAGAGTCCTTTTAAATGGATACTAGAGGTTCGTGAAAGTTGAAGAAAAATTAAATTGATAGGCCTGTAAGATAGTCAAAATATACGGGTAGGAGAGACTCATAGGGAAAGATTTAAGATGAATGGGATCATAATGACAGGAACTCAAAATAGGGTAGAATTAATATTTCTAAGGCCTGGGTCGAAAGAAGAAAAGATGTCTATTATCATCATAGCTTGAATATTTTCATTGAAGGCTTTGAAGACCTTTAGTTTAAATTAACTTAAAGCTATATTTAGATGAGGATAGAAGGGAGTCTCATATAAAAAAGAAGAGAGGGTTTAAAATGAAGTATAGAAAATAGAATGCGGTAAATATGGCACCTAGCATAATAAATGGTTCTTCGACAGGGCATCCACCAATTCAGGTTAGAAGAAGAAAGTTTATAGAAAATATTCAGAATAGAATTTGATTTGGGAGATAAAATTGATTCCCTCGTCGTTGTTGAGGAGTAAAGGGTAGAGTAAATATTAAAAGGATAGCTAAGAATATTGCACAGACCCCCCCAAGTTTGTTAGGAATAGAACGAAGAATAGCATAGGCTCAAAGAAAATATCACTCTGGTTTAATGTGCGTGGGTGTAACTAGAGGATTTGCTGGAAGAAAATTATCTGGGTCAATAAAAAGGTTAGGGCAAAGAAGACAGAACGTAATTAGTGCTATTAGGAGGACAATAAAACCGACAATATCTTTTACTGAATAATAAATATGGAATGGAATTTTGTCGGAGTCTCTATTTAAGCCTAAAGGGTTATTAGACCCAGTTTGGTGAAGAAATAATAGGTGAATAGCTGATATAGCTGCTAAAATGAATGGAAGGAGGAAGTGAAATGCAAAGAAACGGTTTAGAGTTGCATTTCTTACTCTAAATCCTCCTCATAATCATTGAACAAAATCTTGTCCGATGTATGGGATAGCAGAAAATAAGTTGGTGATTACAGTAGCGCCTCAGAAGCTTATTTGTCCTCAAGGAAGAACGTAGCCTACGAAGGCTGTGGCTATAGTTAAGATAAAAAGAATTACTCCAATATTTCATGTTTCTTTTAATTTAAAGGAGGAGTAATAAAGTCCACGCCCTATATGAAGGTATATACATAGAAAGAATGCTGATGCTCCGTTTGCATGGAGTGCGCGAATAAATCAGCCATAATTAACATCGCGGGTGATATGAATTACTGAAGAAAATGCAATTTCTATGTTAGAAGCATAATGTATAGATAAAAATAAACCTGTGGCGATTTGGAGAACTAAACATAGGCCTAGTAGAGAACCAAAATTTCATCAGGTTGAGAGGTTAATAGGTGCTGGAAGATCAACTAGTGCAGTATTTAAAATTTTTAAGACGGGGTTTGTTTTTCGGATGGGTTTAAACATAAGAAATAAAAGGTCGTAATGGCCCTTTATCTTTAATACAAATTTTTACAATGCAGATTAAGGCTAGAAAAAGGGTTGTAATTAAAAAAGTTAAGATAGGGAGATTATAAGAGATAAATAAATCTCTTTGTGAGTTAGTTAAGGAGAGGTGGAAGTTTGAATTTAAATGGGGGGGTATAAAAGAGGAGGCTGTAAAGAGTATTAGGAATATAAAAATTATAGAGGGAAATAAGAATCTGATTTCTAATTTTGAATTTTGTGAAGTGGCAGAAAAATAAGCAAATATTACTAGTATCCCTCTAATATAAATTAAAAATAGGATAATGGCATATCAGGAAGATATGAGAAGAAGCATTATTGTAGCAGATAGAGAAATTAGGAGGATGAAGATACCTTGTGTAACCGGATTAAATGAAAGTATTAGGGAGAAGGTTAAAGTTGCTATAAATGATATCGTTAAAGATAAAGTCATTTGTAAATTATGGAATTGAACCAAGGCTTAAAGGATCAAAGACTTTCGTGCTCCATACACTATTTTACAAAATTAAGAGCCTCATCAGTAGATTGAAAGATATAGGCAAATTCATACAACATCTACAAAGTGTCAGTATCAAGCTGCAGCTTCAAATCCAAAATGATGGCCATCTGAAAAATGATAGAGAAATGTTCGAATTAAACATACAGAAAGAAATATAGTTCCTACTAATACATGTATCCCGTGGAACCCTGTACAAACATAAAATAGGGTACCATAAGCTCTGTCTGCAATAGTGAATGGGGCTTCTAAATATTCTCCTGCTTGAAGAAAGGAAAAGTAGATACCTAAGATTACTGTTAGGGTAAGGGCTTGGAGAGTTTCAGTTCGTGATTTATTTATTACTCTGTGGTGAGCTCATGTTACTGTTACACCTGAAGCAAGTAGAATTGCAGTATTTAGGAGAGGGATAGAGAAGGGATTAATGGGGTTGATTCCTGTAGGAGGTCAGGTACATCCAATCTCTGGTGTAGGGGCTAGTCTTCTATGGAAAAATCCTCAGAAAAAGGCTGCAAAGAATAGGACTTCAGAAAGAATGAATTGAATTATTGCTCATCGTAGCCCGCTGGAAACTACTGAGGAGTGGAATCCTAGGTAGGTACCTTCTCGAATTACATCTCGTCATCAGATAATTGAGGTTAAAGTGGTTAAAGTTAGCCCGATAACTAAACATAAGGCTCCATGATTATGAAATCATGCTGCTGCACCACATGTTATGGCTAAAACCCCGATAGCAACTAAAAAAGGTCATGGTCTATATTCTAATACATGAAAGGGTTGACGGATCATTACTTTCTTTGAGGATCAAACTTATTGCTTGGAAGGCAAGTGTACAAATTTATACTGAGAAAGTAAAAAGAGGGGGATCCCGTGGGAAGGATTACAATCTTCTGCCTATAACTCGGCCATCTTTTTAGTTTCATTTTCATGGGGAGATAGAGTGGTTTTGTTTTGTTTTTAGTTGGGGGACTGAAGTGAGTTGTGTTCATCAATTGATAGATATTAATAAAAGAAGAGAAAAAAAAAAGAAAAGGGGGAGGAGTAGTCAGTCTAAGGGGGCGAGATGAGGCATGCAGAATTCACTATATTAGTAACTTAGGGCTGACAGTCCTATATTATGATTTAACTAGAATTCTATTCTCTAAATGTTATTACTCATTGTGTAAATGAAGGGTGGTCAATTACTTCTAGAGCAATTGGTATAAATGAATGATTAGCTCCACATATTTCAGAACATTGCCCATAAAAGATTCCTGGACGGTTGATTGATAAGGTTGTTTGATTTAAACGGCCGGGGATGCCATCTAGTTTAATTCCTAAGCTTGGGACACATCATGAATGAATTACATCTGCTGCAGTTACTAGAAGACGTACTTCTGTTTGTATAGGAATTACTATTCGGTGGTCTACTTCTAATAGACGGAACTCTCCTTCTTGAAGTTCTTCCGTAGGGAGTATGTAGGAATCAAATTCTAAGTTTAAGAAATCTGAATATTCATACCTTCAATATCATTGGTGACCAATTGTTTTTACTGTAAGGGTTGGTTGAGAAATTTCATCTATAAGATAAAGTAAACGGAGAGAAGGGAGAGCAAGCAATACTAAAATTGTTGCGGGGAGAACTGTTCAGATGGTTTCAATTTCTTGTGCTTCTAGGAGAGTACGACAAGTAAATTTATTAGTTAAAATTCTATATAACATATAAAGAACTAAAGATACTACTATGATTATAATAGTAAGTGCATGATCATGGAGAGCTACTAATTGAATTATAATAGGTGAGGCAGCGTCTTGAAATATTAATTGTCCTCAATGGGCCATCTAAACAGGTCGTGAGACTAGCTTCTAATTAACAGTTAGATGCCAAAAATGGCTTCTGTTTATAAAGGGAGGAAGTTGAAAATGAAGGAGAAGTAATTAAACCTGTTTCTTGGAATATATGGTAGTCTAAAGGAAGTGTTTCTTGTCATTCTAGAGCTGTTGGCATATGGGGGGATGCTAAGACACCTCGTTGTGATGCTAAAGCTTCTCATATAAGGAAAATAAAGAATAGAAGAGAGGAGAAAGAAATAAATGCTCCGATTGAGGAAAGAACGTTTCATGTTGTATACACATCTGGATAATCAGAGTAACGTCGGGGTATTCCTCTAAGCCCTAGAAAATGTTGTGGGAAAAAGGTCAGGTTTACTCCTGTAAACATCATAAAAAAATGGGACTTGGATCATCGAGAATGGAGTGTCACTCCGGTAAATAAGGGGAAATAGTGTGTAAGTCCTCCAAAAATAGCAAATACTGCTCCAAGTCTTAGTACATAATGGAAATGAGCTACTACATAGTAAGTGTCATGTATTATAATATCTAAAGAGCAATTTCCTACTACAATCCCGGTAAGGCCACCAACTGTGAATAGAAAGATAAATCCTAGGACCCAAAGTATTGGTGTGTCATATTTAATTTTTGACCCATGGATTGTGGCTAATCATCTAAATACTTTAATTCCTGTTGGTACAGCAATAATTATTGTGGCTGCTGTGAAGTATGCTCGAGTATCAACGTCTATCCCAATAGTAAATATATGATGAGCTCATACTAAGAATCCAATTAACCCAATTCCTATTATAGCATAGATTATCCCAAGAGATCCAAATGGTTCAAGTTTTGCCGAATGATGGGCTACTAAATGGGAGATTAGACCGAATCCTGGTAATACTAGAATGTAGACTTCGGGGTGACCGAAGAATCAAAATAAGTGTTGATATAAAACTGGGTCTCCTCCTCCAGCAGGATCGAAGAAAGAAGTGTTTAGGTTTCGGTCTGTTAAAAGTATAGTGAGCCCTCCAGCTAGAACTGGAATTGAGAGGAGAAGAAGAACTGCGGTTAGTTTTACTCTTCATACAAATAAAGGAACTCGTTCGAGTCGTAGTCCTTTATATCGTATGTTTATTACAGTAGTAATAAAATTGATAGAGGCTAAAATTGAAGAGATCCCGGACAGGTGAAGAGCAAAAATAGCTAGGTCAATACAAGGTCCGGCGTGAGCAATGTTAGAGGCTAATGGAGGGTAGACAGTTCATCCTGTACCGGCTCCCTTTTCAATAAAAGCGGACATTACTAGGAGAATTACTGCAGGAGGAATTAATCAGAATCCTAAATTATTAATTCGTGGGAAAGCTATATCTGGAGCACCTAATATTAAGGGAACTAACCAGTTTCCAAACCCTCCTATTAAAATAGGAAGGACTACGAAAAATATTATAAGTAGGCCGTGTGCGGTAATAAGGCAATTGTAGATTTGGTCATCTCCCAGGAGAGTTCCAGGTTGTCCTAGTTCAGCACGAATTAAGAGTCTTATTCTAGTGGCTACTAGGCCTGTTCAAATTCCAATTAGAAAATATAAGGTTCCAATGTCTTTATGATTAGTTGAATATAGTCAACGCATAGATGAGAAATAAGGATATAGGTCTAATTCCTAAGATCAAGGCAGAAAGGGTAGAGTACGGAAGCTTTTCTTTTTTTTTTTTAAAAGAAGGATTTAAGAAATTAATTATTATAGGGAAGGATAGATTTAGATAGAAGTATAGATTTATTAAGGCTCCTAAGATAAGAATTAAGGGGAGGAGTAATATTTCTCTTGAGGCCATAGTTTGAATAGCTATTCATTTGGGGAAAAATCCGAATAGAGGAGGAAGCCCCCCGAGAGATAAAAATAGAATTGCAGCAGATAATTGAAATGATAGTTTAGACTTGTATGTGGAAAATAATTGGATATTTGAAAAGATATTTTTATATAGAAGAAGAATTATGATGGGTAGGATAATTAGGATATATGAGCAGAAGTAGATAATGGCTGTTGATGAGGAAACGGTACTGGTACATATTATTCAGCCTAGGTGCCCAATTGATGAGTAAGCTAGTAAGGGACGTAAAGATGTTTGATTTATCCCCCCAATTCCTCCTACTAGGCTTCTAAGGGCGCCTGTTAGTGCTAAGAATAAAGAGATTTGGGATAAAGGAAGGGAAATTAAGATTATTAATGGAATAATTTTTTGTCAGGTTGTGAGGATTATACAGGAGAATCAGGAAATAGAGGCTATGACATTAGGAAATCAGAAATGACATGGAGCAAGCCCTAATTTGTTTATAGCTCCTAAAATGATTGGAAGGATACTGATTTGGGAATAAATGAAAGGATTGAAAATTATTAAGGCTCCTAATAGAATTAGGGCTGATCCTAAGGCTTGAGCTATAAAGTATTTAATGGCTCCTTCTGTTTCTTGGAGAGATTTGGAGGATATAATAATAGGAATAAATCTTAGGAGGTTAAGTTCAAGTCTTAATCATAATAATAATCAATGTGAGGCGGAGATTGAAAGTAGAGTTCTTAAAATTAGAGTAGAGATAAAAAGTGGGGTAGCCGGAGCAAAGATTATCATAAAAATATGAGATGAGTTGAACGTCTCAAGGTATAATTAGAAGTTATATCTTATCCCCGACATATTTTGTTAGGATCAATCTAAAGATCCTTCATTTCATTCATGAATTAGTCCTAGAATTAAAATAAAGAGAGAAATTATCCCCCCTATTAAGGTGGAAATTGGGTTTAGAAATAGTGCGAGGGGGATAGGTATTAGTAGAACAATTTCAATATCGAAGACTAGAAAAAGGACGGCTAAAAGAAAAAAACGGAGAGAAAAGGGGAGCCGAGCGTTGTTTTTTGGGTCAAATCCGCATTCAAATGGGGAAAGTTTATTTATAGATGGAATTGGGCGATTTCTTAGAAGTCATGCTAGTATAAATACTAAAGGAGGGAGCCTTAGAGCTAATATTAAGGGATATAGGCTGGTTGTCATTCACTAGAAATAAAAAATTATTTTCTTTGGGTTAAAAGACCAATGCTAAACAGCTCTCTAGTGGGCGATATCGGAGAGATAGCTCTCGTATTTAACATCATCAGAGTTATCCGTTCTTGCCCGGCGCGGTATCTTAGATAATAATTATTATTGAGGTTGAAAGGATTATAATGGAAAGGGATAAAGGAAGAAATCTTTTTCATGCTAAGTTTATTAATTTATCATATCGTATTCGTGGAAGAGTGCCTCGAACTCAAATAAACAGGAAAGCAAAAAATATGGTTTTTAGAATCAAGGGGATATCTGTAAAAATATTTAGAGGAATCATTCCAAAGAAAAAGATAGATGTAAATAGCCTTATGGTAAGAATATTAGTGTATTCTGCTATAAAAATAAGAGCAAAACTCCCAGCTCTAAATTCTACGTTAAAACCTGACACTAGTTCTGACTCTCCTTCTGATAGGTCGAAAGGAGTACGATTTGTTTCTGCTAAGGAAGTAATAAATCAAATTATAAATAAGGGAGGTAGTATTAAGGCAATTGAGGACCATTGGGAAGAGGTTATTAGAATTAAGTTAAAGGATAGAAGAAGGATTAGTGCTCTTAATAGGATAAGAGCTATTCTAACTTCATATGAGATTGTTTGTGCAATTCTACGAATTGCTCCTAAAAGAGCATATTTAGAATTTGAGGCTCATCCTGCAGCTAGAGTGGAGTAAACATTGAGTCTAGAAATACATAAAAATAAAAGAGCGCCATACATAGGAAAGTATAAAGGAGAAGAATAAGGATAAAGAGATCAAAAAAGGAGTGCTAATCTTAAGCCTATAACAGGGCTATAAATGAATGGGTAGAGATTTGAGGCAGTAGGAAGTGAGAGTTCTTTTGTGAAAAGTTTAATTGCGTCTGCAAATGGTTGGGGTAACCCTATCAAGCTAACCTTATTTGGGCCTTTACGGATTTGGATATAACCAAGGATTTTTCGTTCTAGGAGGGTAAAGAAAGCTATAGCTATTAAGATTATTAAATAGTTAATTAGAATACAAATAAGGAGATGCATTATCTAAGGAGGTGGGCCTCATTATTAGGGCTTAAACCTAATGCATTTTTCTGCCACTTTAGATAGGATTATAAAGGAGTTGAACCTTTGTTATTGACTTTCAAAATCAATTGTTTCCAAAACAATAGTCCTTTGTCACTCGAATAAATCCACTTTTTAGATGCAAACCAAATGTTCTAAATTAAACTAGGGTGGCAAGATAATAAGTAGAATGGAATTTCTATATTTTGATCCTAAATCAAATGCACTATTCTGCCAACTTATTAAATTTTGGTTTATAGAAGGAGTTTAAAAAGATTTAGATGTTTTCATTGGTTTAAAGATTTTATTACAGTAAGGTCCTTTCGTACTATTATGTAAGTGATTAAGATTGAGGATAGAAACTAACCTGGCTTGCGCCGGTCTGAACTCAGCTCATGTAGGGTTTTAAAGGTTGAACAAACCTACCTTTTATGGCTTCTGCACCATTAGGGGCCCCTAAGCCAACATCGAGGTGCCAATCCTTTCTGACAATTTGGGCTCTTAAGAAAGATTAGCCTGTTATCCCTGTGGTAGCTTATTTTTTTTATCATGTTTTATGGGTCAAATTTTTTGGGAGAGGGCCCTAAATATTAAAAGGAAGTTTTTGATGTTCCTTAGTCACCCCAACTAAATTCTTTTTTAGGTTTAAAATATATAAATATTTGGGTTAATCTATTGAGAATGAAGCTCAACGGGGTCTTCTTGTCCTGCAATTATATTTAAGCTTTTTCACTTAAAGATTAATTTTTATTAGTTATTATGAGACAGGGAAGCTTTCGTGTGTCCTTTCATGCCAGCCCCTAATTAAGGGGCAAGTGATTATGCTACCTTTGCACGGTCAGGGTACCGCGGCCATTAAACTTAAAGTCATTGGGCAGGATGAACCTCTCATTATAGAATCGGGAGGCAATGTTTTTGTTAAACAGTCGGAGCTTATGTTTGCCGAGTTCCTTATAATAAAGAATTTTGTTTATAGGGTGATTTTTGTTTTATAGGTATAATTATATGTAATAGATACTAATCTTAGCAGAATTTATAGGTAGAGAAGTTGATAAAAAATCCCCAATAAAGATTAGCAACATAGAGTAGAATTTTGTTTATTTTATATTTATACTATAACGTTATTTAAAAGTTAGCAGTTTCTAAGCTTACTTTAGAGGATGGTTATTTGGGTTAGCTGAAATAATAGAGCTTTTCCTTTATTATATATTAGAGAATAAATCTTGCTTCACTAATGTGAAGTTTTTGGGGAACCAGCTATAGTCTTACGCGGGAAGTATGTAGCTTCTGATAAAATTTTTCTAAGTATTTTGAAACATACAATAGTGGGTGCTAAACAAATTTTTATCAGCTCGTGAAGATTTCGGGATAGGCTGTAATTAGAATTGACTTGCTAAGCCATGATGCACAAGGTAGAAGATTTTAGTTTTACTTTAAAATAATGTAGTTTTTCCTTTGCAGTACTTAAGGAGTGGATATTTGGGATTATATATTTGTGAATTGACTTTTATTTAAAAGTTAGGGAAAATATTAGGATGTAGGATGTTTCAAAATAAATTTTTAAATTCTCTTTTCAGTGTAAGTGAAAGGCATGCTTTAGATGCTATATTTTGAAGGTGCAATTTCCATTACACCTGCTATGTTACGACTTATCTCCCCTTTCGGCGAGAGTGACGGGCGATGTGTGCACACCTTAGGTTGCCATATTCATTAAAATAAGTTATTTTTAATTACTTTCAAGTCCACTTTTATATGGTTTTTCATAGATAATTCATATTTAGATTTTAAGTTGTAACCCATCTCTTCCTTTTTATAGGCTGCACTTTGACCTGACGTGAAGATATAAGTCTTTTGGCTCACTAGCATTTTTATGGTGAGCTGGCGACGGCAGTATACAGGCTGAGGGTTCTAAAAAAGGTAAAATTTACGTGGATTGTCGATTTAAAGGACAGGTTCCCCTGATTGGATTTAGGTACCGCCAAGTTCTTTGGGTTTTAAACCTGTGTTTGTAGTACCCTGGATAATTTTGGGCCCAGAATAAAAGGGTATCTAATCCTTGTTTTTTTTTGGGCTTTCATGGGCGGATGGAGTGATATATTTGGTTTAGAAAGTGTTGATAGAATTAGACTTCTTTTGAAAGTGTTTATATCTAAAAACCATAATTTCCGAAGAAGTTAGCTTGAGTCTGTCGTTTAACCGCGGTAGCTGGCACGGGTTTCACCAACTCTAAATTCCTATGACCGAGGCCGTATTTCTAAGCTATATAGTATTAATCACTGCAGGCGTGAGGTTTCTTTAAAGTATAATTATTATGAAATTGATCTTTTATCATATTTTAAATTGAAAGATATTAAATTTTAGAATAAAAAAAATGATTTTTCACGGGCTTATATAAATTTGCATGTGTTTTTTTTAGGAATAGTTAACTTTAAGCTAGAATCAAACTTGTTAGTAAAAGAGGAATACTCATGTTTGGGGTATGAACCCAATAGCTTTATTTAGCTTATTTTACTAAACCTTAGTAGGTATACACTTTTAAAGCTGCAATTTAATGTTGTTAGTTCAACTATAAGGTTAAAGTCAGTTGCAAATTATTTCAGGCTTTAGGATTAGAAGAAAAATTGGGATTAGGTGGAGCCTTGAGTTTAGAAAAAGTGAGGAGTTTAGTGGAGGCAAGGGGGCTGATGTAGAAGTAGTAGCTCCATGTTGAGTGGCTGCAAATAGAAATAAGGAGTAAGCGGCAGTTAAAAATCTTAAGATTGTTAGGAAGATAGCTAATATAGAGGTTTGTGATAAAGTTGCTGTAATTAAAAGGATCTCTCTTAATAGGTTAATAGTTGGAGGGGCTGCTATGTTTGCGGCTGTTGCAATAAATCATCAAAGGGTAAGGGTTGGAAAAAGGATAATTATTCCTTTAGTTAAAAAAATTCTTCGGGTGTGTGTTAATTCGTAAGTAGAGTTTGCTAAGAGGAAAAGAGCAGAGGAAGATAAGCCGTGTGCAATTATTATTATTATAGCTCCTTGTCACCCTCATTCTGTAGAGCTTAAAATTCCTGCTAATAAAATTCCTATATGACCAATAGAGGAATAAGCAATTAAGGATTTTAAATCTGTTTGGCGGAGGCAAATTAGGCTAGTAATTACGGCTCCTCATAGGGCTAAGGGAGTAATTAGAGAGGAAAATTGTTTATTTATTTGGGTAAAGATTAAGGATATTCGTATTAATCCGTATGTCCCTAGTTTTAGTAGAACTCCAGCTAAGATTATAGAGCCGGCTACCGGAGCTTCTACATGGGCTTTAGGAAGCCATAAATGTGTAGAAAATATGGGTATTTTTACTAGGAAAGCTAAAATAAAAATTAATCATCAAATATTTGATAAGTTTGGAAGCGGAGAGACTCAAGATAGGAATATTAATGATAAATGATTGTTTTTTAAATAGATTAGAAAAATTATTACTAATATAGGGAGAGAGGCTGTTAAAGTGTACATTATTAGGTATATACTAGCTTGGAGTCGTTCTGGTTGGTACCCTCAAGTTAGAATTAAGATTAAAATAGGAATTAATGAGCTTTCAAAAAAAATGTAGAATAGAATTAGATTACTTGAAGAAAAAGCTAAGATTAAAAAAATTCTAAGAAGAAGACAGAGAGTGATAAAGTTTTTAGGAAGGTTATGTGATTGTTTAATTTTGTATCTTGCTAGGATTATTAATCTTGTAATTCACAAAGTAAGTAATACTAATGAAGAACTTATTAGATCAATTGAAAATAAAGATCTAAATGTAAGTGTTCAGGGGTAGGGGTTAGTAAGGTAGATAAAGGCTAAAGGAAAAAAGAATAAAATAAAAGAAGTGGAAATAAATCATGGATTCGGTAGTAGGGGCAGAGAGAGGAGAGGGATAATAATTATTAGCATTTGTTGATAGAAAGGAGTTTTACGGTATCTGACCCGTAGGAACGTGTTATGATCACTATTAAGGCAAGTCCTAGGCTTGCTTCACAAGCAGCTAAGGTTATAATTACTAGGATGATAATGATATTAAATTGTGAAGGGGCCCCATAAATAGTAGCAGCAAAAATTATAGTTATTAAGGTGGTTCTTTCTAGAGCTAGAAGAGCTATTAAAAGGTGTCGACGTTGGAGAATAAATGTTATTAGAGAAGAAGAGACGAGGATAGGAAATATTAAGTGTAGGGTCATAGCTATAGGAAAAACTTCATCTTTTGGCTTACAAGACCAATGCCTGGATTTCGGCTTCTATAGCTATCAGATAGCCGGAGGAGCGGTTCTCTGCCTCCCAAAGGCAGGATTTTATTTAAACTACTTTCTGATTTGGCCTATATAAAACAATCGGGATTGTATTTTAAGTATGAAAAACTTATGTAATGGGTTATACTATCTATATTGCTTTGGGATGAAAGATCGTCTAAGCAGCTTCAATGCTTTGCTTTAATGTAAGCTACCAAGGCAGAATAAAAGTATTAAGGGAATAATGGTAAATATTCTTATTAGAAGAAGTTTATTTATTATTTTTGATTGGGTTAGTTGAATTTTGGAGGAAATAGTTGTTAAGGATATTTTAGTGCCTTGTCTGGATGAAAGCTCAATTCATCCGTTTTCTCTTGTAGATGAGAGGAAGATAGATGTTTTTAAAGGGGCTGAGATTATATTTTGTGTTGCCAAGAAGGTAAGAAATCATATTGATGAGGACGAATGAAGAATTATAGGGGTTTTAGAGAATATTGAAATAAATTTAGAATTTGTTATTAATCAAGCTGTTGTTAAACCTATAAAAATTACTAGGGGAGTTAAAATTTTTTGGGAAAAAGGAATAATTAGAGGCTGGTTTGGGTTGATTAGGATTCAATTTAATGCTCTTCCTCCTAAAATGGCAGCTAAGGTCATTAGAAATATTGGAGTAATAATAGGAAGGTCTTTATCAGTAAGATTAGAGCAGGGAATAGAGTGTTTTGGGGCCCATAAAATTATTATTATTATTCGAAGGGAGTATCCAGCAGTAAGTCCTGTTGCAAAGAAAGCGATTAAAAAGATTAAGGAGTTTGACTGATTAAATAAGATTTCTTCTAAAATTAAGTCTTTGGAGTAGAAACCGGCTAGGAAGGGTGCCCCAAGTAAAGCTATATTGGCAATTAATATTGAGGTTGATGTTATAGGAATTGAGGGTGCAGATAATCCTATTAATCGAAGATCTTGATTGTGAGAGGCGTAGAGGATAATTCTCCCTGCTGTTATAAATAGGAGAGCTTTAAATAGAGCATGAGTAAGGAGATGGAATAAAGTTAGTGAAGGTATTCCTATAGCTAGTCTTATTATCATAAGTCCTAATTGACTTAAAGTAGAAAGAGCAATTACTTTTTTTATATCCATTTCATTTATAGCAGATAGTCCGGCTATTAGTATAGTTAAGGAAGATATAATTAATAGAAAGAAGCTAAAAAATGGTAGTTGGTTTAGGAAAGGGAAGAAACGAATTAAGAGAAAGATTCCTCCTGTTACAAGGGTAGAAGAGTGTACTAGAGCTGAAACGGGAGTAGGGGCTTCTATAGCTGCTGGGAGTCAACTAGAGAAAGGGATTTGAGCTCTTTTCGTCATTCCTGCAATGGTTAGGGATAGAATAATAAAAGAAGAATATTCATTTACTCAGACATTGGTGATAATTCAATTTCCATTTTGGAGAAGTCAAGCAATCCTGATTAGAATAAGAACGTCTCCAATCCGGTTAGTAAGGGCAGTAAATATCCCTGCGGCTAAAGATTTTGGGTTTTGGTAATAAATAATTAGAAGAAAAGAGGTAATTCCTAATCCATCCCATCCTAAAAGTAGAATTATTAAGTGAGGAAAAAGTACTAATATATTTATTCTGAGAACAAATAAAAGAGTAAGGTGAGTAAAGCGTAAGATGTTGTTGTCTCCTTTTATGTATGATTTAGAAAATATTAAAACATTTCCTGAAATAAATATGATTACAGATATAAAGAGCATCCCTTGAGGATCTATAATTATAGAGAGGGAGATATGAGTAGAGGAGATAGATAGTATATGTCATGATAGAAAGATGGAAGTAGAGGACGAAAAAAGGTATAATCTGGAGGGCAGAGTTAGGGAGGAAAGAAAAAATATTATTATAGCTGATCGGAAAGGTACCATGGTTATTAGCTAGGAAAGCATTTTTGAAACCACAATTCAATGTTTTTTTTAAACTATAATGACTTAGATAGACTAGTTAGTTAAAGAATAATATTAATGATGCGAAAATTGCCGATTGAGGAATTTTGTATTGAAATTAAGCTTTATTATAACAGAATTATTTAAAGAATTGCTATCTCTGCAAAAATAGGAGATTGTGTACGTATTGCCAACAAAATGGAAATTTTTATATTTATATCGAAATTTAAGAGTTAAATTTAGGAACAATAGTAAAAAAAAGTAAATATGCATGCATATCCTCTAGGAGGGAATACAGGTAAATAGACACCTGCCAATCTCCGTATATATATA